GTTCATCTGCCCGTAGACTAGGGCGACTTTTGATTCTGCAATCTTTTGTTCATTAATTACTCCGGATTCTTTCATTTCCTTGTAAAGATCATTTCCTTCACGAGTACGCTCGCCTACTCCGGCAAATACGGATACACCTCCGTGAGCTTTGGCAATGTTGTTGATCAATTCCATAATGAGTACTGTTTTCCCCACTCCAGCCCCCCCGAATAATCCGATTTTTCCTCCACGGCGATAGGGGGCTAAAAGATCTACTACTTTAATTCCTGTTTCAAAAATCGACAATTTTGTATCTAACTCAATAAAATCGGGCGCCGATCTATGAATAGGGGATGTTGTCCGAGTATCTACAGGGCCTAAATTATCAACAGGCTCTCCGAGTACGTTGAAAATGCGCCCTAGAGTCGCTCCGCCCACTGGCACACTCAAAGGTGCCCCCAGGTCAATCACTTCCATCCCTCGCATTAGACCCTCAGTAGCGCTCATAGCTATGGCTCTAACTCGATTATTTCCTAATAACTGTTGTACCTCACAGGTCACATGAATTTGTTGACCGGCAGGATCCCGCCCCTGGACTACCAGGGCGTTATAAATATAGGGCATCTTTCCCTTGGGAAAGACTACATCCAATACCGGACCAATTATTTGCGCGATACGTCCCTGTTTTTTTTTTTGAAGGGGGGCATCCCCAAGGCTAGAAGCAGGCGGATTGAGTCTCATAATAATCAAAAGAAGGGAAAAAGGGCGCAATTTGTTGTGAAAATTGTCAAATACAAAGGAAATGCTCACAAATGGATCGATTAATTCACTAAGAAAGGGAATCGCCCCTTCCTTTCGATTCCCCTAGTAGCGAGAGCACTATCCAACCGAATCCAATGCACTTATTCCTTCTTCCATTTCAATGCAATGAGTGAGTTTGGAAGGGCAACCAACTCGTTTTCCAAAGAGCAAAGGGAGTCATAAAAATCTTGATTCTTTCCTCGGTCTCTCATTAGAGACAGTCGAACCACTATTCTCTATCGAACTATCGAATGCGACTCGGAACTCTATTTCACTTACCATTTCGTATTTCGACTTCACTGGCCCCTTTTGCGGATTCCACTCTGCCTAACTTATTCTTTTTTTTAGAAAAATATCCTTTTTTCATGGACGCATTGGGCACCTTTTGACAGAGAGGATTTACGTATAGAACCTATATCACTGTCAAGGGGGAATTCCTTATTCTCTTGCTATTTGGATTTCAAAAAGGGAAGAAATGCAACACTTTCAAAAGAAGGATTGGGTTGCGCCATACATAGGAAAGAGTATACAATAATGATGTGTTTGGCGAATCCAATCAAAAATCGCGGTCTAATCCCAATCTGGAACGCTTTTGATTAGTTGATAATGGTTAGTTGAGAGTTTTGCGCAAGATTTCTCCGAAAGGGTTCATTCACTCGGAATTCCTGCCGAGTAGACCTTGTTTTGTTGTTGCGAGAATTCCGAATTCACGAGTTGTAGAGAGGGACCTATGTCACCACAAACAGAAACGAAAGCTAGTGTTGGATTTAAAGCAGGTGTTAAAGAGTATAAATTGAATTATTATACTCCTGATTATGAAACCAAGGATACGGATATCTTGGCAGCCTTTCGAGTCACTCCTCAACCCGGCGTTCCACCTGAGGAAGCCGGGGCGGCAGTAGCTGCGGAATCTTCTACCGGTACATGGACAACCGTGTGGACCGATGGGCTTACGAGTCTGGACCGTTACAAAGGACGCTGCTATCACATCGAGCCCGTTGCTGGAGACGAAAACCAATATATTGCTTATGTAGCGTATCCCTTAGACCTTTTTGAAGAAGGTTCTGTTACTAATATGTTTACTTCCATCGTGGGTAACGTATTTGGATTCAAAGCGCTTCGCGCTCTGCGTTTAGAAGATCTGCGAATCCCTCCTGCTTATGTGAAAACTTTCCAAGGCCCGCCTCACGGCATCCAAGTTGAAAGGGATAAATTGAACAAGTATGGGCGTCCCCTATTGGGATGTACTATTAAACCGAAGTTGGGATTGTCTGCTAAGAACTACGGTAGAGCGGTTTATGAATGCCTTCGCGGTGGACTTGATTTTACTAAAGATGATGAGAACGTGAACTCCCAACCCTTTATGCGTTGGAGAGACCGTTTCTTATTTTGCGCCGAAGCCCTTTATAAAGCACAGGCCGAAACAGGTGAAATCAAGGGGCATTACTTGAATGCTACGGCAGGTACATGCGAAGAAATGATGAAAAGGGCTGTGTTTGCCAGAGAATTGGGGGTTCCTATCGTAATGCACGACTACTTAACGGGGGGATTCACTGCAAATACTAGCCTGGCTCATTATTGCCGAGATAATGGGCTACTTCTTCACATCCATCGTGCAATGCATGCAGTTATTGATAGACAGAAGAATCATGGCATACACTTTCGTGTATTAGCGAAAGCCTTACGCATGTCGGGTGGAGATCATATTCACTCCGGTACCGTAGTAGGGAAACTGGAAGGGGAAAGAGACATCACCCTGGGCTTTGTTGATTTACTACGCGATGCCTTTGTTGAAAAAGACCGAAGCCGCGGTATTTATTTCACTCAAGATTGGGTCTCTCTACCAGGCGTTTTGCCTGTGGCTTCCGGGGGTATTCACGTTTGGCATATGCCCGCGCTGACAGAGATCTTTGGAGACGATTCCGTACTGCAATTCGGTGGAGGCACTTTAGGGCACCCTTGGGGAAATGCGCCAGGTGCCGTAGCAAATCGAGTAGCCCTAGAAGCATGTGTACAAGCTCGGAATGAGGGGCGTGATCTTGCTAGTGAGGGGAATGCAATTATCCGTAAAGCTTGCAAGTGGAGTCCTGAATTGGCTGCTGCTTGTGAAGTATGGAAAGAGATCAAATTTGAGTTTGCCGCAATGGATACTTTGTAATCCAGTAATTCCCGCTCATTCTTTTATCTTAATTGAATTGTTTCAATTCAAATAAACTCGGCCCAATCTTTGACTAAAAGGGTTGAGCCGAAGGGCAAGATTTGATGCTATTTCTTTTTGGGGGAGAGAAAAAAGAGAATCTTTCGATTCTTGCCAAGATCTTCCTCTTGGAGAACCCCTTCCTCACTCCCTTTAGGATGCAAGGAAGGTTCTGTCGGGGCGATGTCATACAGAGTGCTCCCCGTTCTCGCACGCAAAAGGAAATCCCTTCGTTCAATACTTATTCATTTTAGTACGTGAAGCCTACGCTTGATATTGTTCGTTTGATGGGAAAGAAATGATTTCATTTCAAAAAAGAAAAACTTTCTCGCTATTGTCTTTTCATAGAAATCGGCAAAAGAAACTCGGGAAAAGCGGCATGCTTCTTATTCTATGTATTGGAACATCCCCCCCTTTTTGGAAATAAGCGGGCTTCGGTTCCCTTTTGAGACTCTTTTTGCTAGAGTGGATAATGGCTTAGTAGATCAAGATGGAAAACAGGATCCATGGATGCTCCAAACGCCCCCGTCCTCTTGTTTTTGGTTCTAGAAACCCAATAGGTAGGATTTGACCCTTTCACCCATTTATGGATCTCAGAATAACGATGCTCTCTAGGGACGTTATATTTTGTATTACGTATAATAAAGGCAAAAAGAATATTCTAGAAATTCAGGGAATATATGACCAAAAAGACTTGTTTAGACCTTCATAGAGACTCTGTCCTTGTCCCAATCAGTTCCTTCATGAAAGATTCTAGCTGCCCCTTTCTTAATGATCTTAATGAAAATGCGAATGAGAGGGGTTTCTGTATTGTCCGTAGTTGGGGTTTTGATGATGGGAAAATGGCCGACCCGGATACTAATGATTTAACGAATTTGACTCGAAGTGAAAGTTCTCAAGAACCCGATGGAAACGGAGCCTTTAATGAATCCTCATCCGTTGAATTGGAAACCATCTTTGTTATTCCAAAATACGATGACCCAGAAGCCCTTCCAAAAGACGTGGAAGCTGACCTTCTCAAATCCTATGACGATGAAGAATCCGATGAAAACGAGTCCTTTCATGAATCAGATGACGATGAAGAATTGCCGATGAAAACGAGGCCTTTCATGAATCAGATCAAAGCGAGGGCTTTGCTGAATCGAAAAAAGAGGACGAAGATGAGAAGCAAGAAGAGTACGAAGATGTTTTCGCACCCTACTTACATCTGTGGGATAGTTGCGAGAAATGTGAAACGGCCCATTATAAGGAGCATTTAATAAAAGAAATGAATGTTTGTGTAAACTGTGGGGCCCATCTGAAAATGAATAGTTCAGACAGAATCGGGGTCTTGGTCGATCCAACGACTTTTGATCCCATGGACGAAAAGCTGAACTCCATCGATGCTATTGAATGGGATTCAGAGGCGGTTCTTTATGCCTGGAAAGTTCGCGAGAAAAAGCTACAAAAAGAATGGGAGTTCCATGAAAAAGAAATGAAAGGATTTAGGGACAACTTCTCTTTTTCGTGGAAGCCGCCGAAGTCCGAAGATTCAGAGGAGTACTGGGATTTGGATTTATATGATTTCTATCTCAAGAAATTCGAATTGAAAGGGAAGGCATCCGGTCGTTCCGAGGACTGCTTGGAGGGAGCTAAAGCTACGGAAAGGGATTCCTTTAGGGAAGAAATCCTTCAGATGTATCCGGAATTGCTCCCTGATGAGTCTGAGAAAGCACTCCTTGAGAAGTTGAAAGAACTACCCGATGAATCTCAAGAAGAACTCGAAGCGAGGTTGGAGGAACTCGAACTCCAACGTAAGTCTGAGGAAGAACTCCTTGAGAAGTCTCAGCGAGACCTCCTTGAGAAGTATCACCTCCTTGTTGAGAAGTCTCAGCAAGACCTAGATCTCCTTGAGAAGTCTCAGCAAGACCTCCTTGAGAAGTATCACCAAGCCCTAGACCTCCTTGAGAAGTCTCGGAAAGAAGTCCTTGAGAAGTTGGAGACGTATCGGAGAGTTCTCGCTGAGTTATCAAAGGACGCAGTTTTCAAGCTTACTCTAAAAAGTATTTATCGAGTTTTTCTGGAGGGCTACTATCGCGAATGGGTTAGACACGAGACGGGAAAATTTCCGGAAGAACAATTCAAAAAGGATATAGAAGAAGAAGAAAACTCTATGGAAATAGAAGAGGAGGAAATAGAAGAGGAGGGAATAGAAGAGGAGGGAATAGAAGAGGAGGAAATAGAAGAGGAGGAAATAGAAGAGGAGGGAATAGAAGAGGAGGGAATAGAAGAAGAGGAAATAGAAGAGGAGGAAATAGAAGAAGAAGAAGAAAAACTCCGCAAGATGTCTAAGGAAAAACTTGTTGCACTTTTAAGAATTTTTTCGAAATTCTTAGCGAGGCGCCCCAAATTCGATAAATATAAATATAAAGAAATCTGGAAAAATGTAGGTTTTTGGGTGGACGACCTGATTTACGCATGGGCAATTCTCGAAGCAAGACAAGACCTTATGAACGAAAACTGGAAGAAACATTTCCGTTTCGAGGGCACGGACCCTTTCTCCTTTTGGTTCAAGCTACAAGATAGACAACACTTTAGCTCTATGACAAAAGAAGAAGAAGTATTCGAGTACGGCATGAGCTGGAAAGAATACCGACGAAGAGTCCTATATAAATGCACTGCAATTGCATGTTGGGAAAAGGAAAAAAACAAGGAGCTTGCGCAGTTGAAAAAGGACTCCGAAGAGGAGAAAACTTCGAAAGATCGGGAAGGGGACTCATGCAAAGAACGGAAGGTCAGAATCTTCGGGATTTCTGACATACCGGAGATTCTAGAGAAAGCATTTTCTAAGATAGATAGGACGCTTTCGAGGGTATGGCAGTTTCTAGATGAAATGGTGCAAGAAAGGGATCGAGTGGAAAGTGAGAAACGCCTCTTTGACGGAATAGTTGAACCAGAAGAGGAAGAGGATATAGAGGATGAGACTTATCACGAGCGTCTTGCTCGTTATAAAAGCGAGACGGGATTACTTGAAGCTATTCAAACGGGCAAGGCTGAAATCAATGGTCTTCCCATACTATTTGGGTCTATGGAGTTTGGGTTTATGGGAGGAAGCATGGGATCCGTAGTGGGTGAGAAAGTTGCCCGTTTGATCGAACGTGCTACCAGTGAGTTTCTCCCTCTTATTATAGTTTGTGCTTCCGGTGGAGCGCGCATGCAAGAAGGGATTTTTAGCTTAATGCAAATGGCGAAAATATCTGGGACTTTGTATTATTTTCGACAAAGATCCAATCAAAAGAAAAAGCTATTATATATATCAATCCTTGCATCTCCGACTACGGGTGGTGTGCTAGCGAGTTTTGGTATGTTGGCCGATCTGGTTTTGTCCGAACCCCAGACTTCGATTGCATTTGCCGGTGCAAGAGTCATTGAAGCAATATTGCATGAAACAGTACCTGAAGGTTCACAAGAAGCGGAACCCCTAATGGAAAAGGGTATGCTCGATGGAATCATAGAGCGGAAACTGTTAAAGTATTATGTGGCTTTCTTATTTGATTTTCACAATTTGTACTCTTTTCTTTACGGAAATTCCGATGATTTATATTTCTATTACCAATAGGAGAAACCAAAGGCACCTTCGGAGAAATGAAGCAAGGCAAAGAGAATTCGATGCTCTTTGTCTTGCGTATCTATATAGAATGGATAATTGGAAAGTCCTTCAATATCTCTCGAGTCTCCAGAATTCTCATTTTTATTGCGAATCTTTGCTCTTGAATTGCATTCTCAGAGCTTTTCTCGCATTCATATGGTAAAAAACGCTTTCTTTCCAAAATGCATTTATTAAATTGAAATGAGAAGAGAAGGGACAAGAAAAGAAGAGCACTAAGAATAATAACGAAAGTCTATTATTCGACATCCATTTCGTGTCGAAATAGAAGTCGAAATCGGAAAAAGTCCTTTTATTGAGTTCCGTGATTCCTTGCACTGAATTCTATTCTAAATACCCACTTCGGTATCCTTAACGAAATGCGAATTCGAAGGATTTGAGTCTCCCGATAACATAACAATAGAACAAGAATTAAGTACAAAGAGTAGGTACAAATTTCAAATCAAGGTAGTGCAGTCTATGACAACTCTCAACAACTTACCCTCCTTTTTAGTGCCTTTAGTAGGCTTAGTATTTCCGGCATTTTCCATAGCCTCCTTATTTCTTCATGTTCAAAAAAACAGGATTTTTTAGATTCGAGGGGACCCAATCCTTTCTCTTTTTTTGTCAATTCAAGACTTAGAGAACCTAGCTATTCGATTTTGTAGAATATGATACCACAGGTGCCCCCTCGAACGGAAGTGGCGGAAGTCTTGTGTATCTGCCAAGATGCTCTATCGCTAAATTCTCAGTTTTTTTAATAAACAAAGAAAGTCAAATGCACTTTCTTTAGGCCATTCTTCTAATCGAAAAAAAAAGGAAGTCGCGTCGAGTATGAGTTGTCAATCTGAAAATATATGGATAGAACTTATAGCGGGGTCTCGAAAAACAAGCAACTTTTTCTGGGCTCTTCTCCTTTTTTTAGGTTCATTGGGATTCTTACTCGTTGGGGCTTCCAGTTATCTTGGAAGAAATTTGATATCCTTTTTACCCTCTCAGCAAATTCTTTTTTTCCCTCAAGGCGTCGTGATGTCTTTCTATGGAATCGCGGGTCTCTTTATTAGCTCCTATTTGTGGTGCACAATTTCATGGAATGTGGGCAGTGGGTATGATCAATTTGATAGAAAAGAAGGAATCATATGTATTTTTCGTTGGGGATTCCCTGGAAGAAATCGTCGGATCTTCCTACGATTCCTTATGAAAGATATTCAGTCCATCCGAATCGAAGCTAAAGAGGGTTTTTCTGCTCGTCGTATCCTTTATATGGAAATCCGGGGCCAGGGGACCCTTCCCTTGATCCGTACGGATCAGAATTTGACTCCACGCGAAATGGAGCAAAAGGCCGCGGAACTCGCATCTTTCTTGCATGTACCGATCGAAGTCTTTTGAAATGAACATGAACTGAAGCGAAGAAATGCACTAAATGCTTTCGTCGGCAGAGAAGAAAGGTATGGATGCTTTTTTCTTTCGAAATCCTTTTTCTATACCATAATAAGATGGAATAAACGAGGGTTCTTCAAAAAAAAAGGTGCGCGCATTTGATTCAAAGCAAGCCTAGGTGAAACAAGGAGAAAATCGAACCGAAATTGGGGACCCCCCAAAAAAAAAGTGGATGGAGCATATGCCCATTTCCACTCAACTCAATAACACAATAACAAAAAAGGTAAGGGATCTCAAATTGTATCTTTCCAAATAGGCGTGAAAGTTGGATAGAAAAGAAAGGAAGTTTTTGTTGTTTTCGTCTAAAAACTTTCCTTGTAATAAATAAAGAATATTTCTTGGATAAGATTTCCTCCTTGAAGGCCTTCTTTGGGACATTCATCAGAAGAAGGCAATTACTTCAAATTTGGTCAATTGAAACATGTGGAAAAGGTCTTTTTCTCTTCATCCGAATTGGATTCTTTTTTCTATTCTTTTTCTTAGCGTTTTTGTGGAGCGAAGGAGGAAGCATTGACTTAGATTCCAAAAACAAAAAAAGTACGACTCTATTTCTAAGCGCAATACCCCTTGTAATGGAACGCATGCAGAAATCTGGGATTACCTAGATTCGGCGAATTGGGTGAATTCCTTAACTTCAAAAAACTTCAAAACTTACGGATGAAAAAATGAAAAAAAAAAAAGCACACACGCCCTTTCTATACCTTGCATTCATAGTATTTTTACCCTGGTGGATCTCCCTGTTATTTACTAAAGGCCTCGAATCTTGGGTTACTAATTGGTGGAATAGTAGACAGTCTGAAACTTCTTTGCATCCGATTCAAGACAAAAGTCTGATAGCAAAATTCATAGAATTAGAGGAACTCCTTCTCTTGGATGAAATGCTAAAGGAATCCTCGAAAGTCTATCTAGAAAAATTTCCTATAGGACTCCACAAGGAAACGGTCAAATTAATGAAGATGCACAATGAGGATCAGATCCATATTATTTTGCACTTCTCGCAAAGTCTCCTTTATTTCCTTATTCTAAGCGGTTCTTCTATTCTGGGTAAGGAACAACTCGTTATTCTGAACTCTTGGTTCCAAGAATTCTTTTCTAATTTAAGCGACACAATAAAAGCCCTTTGCATTATTTTATTAACGGATATTCTTTTTGGATTCCATTCGAAACACACTTGGGAATGCATAATTGGCTATGTCTGCAAGGGACTTGGCTGTGTTCATAACGAGCGAATCCTCTCTACTTTTGGTTGGATTATGCCATCCCTTTTAGATACAACCTGGAAATTTGTGTCCTTCCGTTATTTAAACAGTCTATCCCCGTCACTTTTAGCGATGTATACTTCAATGAAGGACTGAAAAAAGACCGGATCCCCTCGTCTTTATGGCTTTGTACACAAAGCCAAGTCCTCCTTACCCCCTCTCTCCTTCGGGGGGTCCTAGCCTCTATTTGAGTCAAAAAAATCTTTTTGGGAAATGGCGAAATCGGGGGTCGGGAACTCTATTAGTAACCGACCTCATTTTATTGTAGAAATTGGGAGATCAACGATTGGACCATGCAAGCTAGAAAGACCCTCTCTTGGATAACCGAAGAGATTACTCGATCCATTTCGGTCTCGCTCATGCTATATATAATAACTCAGGCATCCGTTTCAAATGCATATCCCATTTTTGCGCAGCAAGGTTATGAAAATCCACGAGAAGCAACTGGGCGTATTGTATGCGCGAATTGCCATTTAGCTAATAAGCCAGTGGATATTGAGGTTCCACAAACGGTCCTTCCTGATACTGTTTTTGAAGCAGTTGTTCGAATTCCTTATGATATGCAACGGAAACAAGTTCTTGCGAATGGGAAAAGGGGGGCTCTAAATGTCGGAGCTGTTCTTATTTTACCCGAGGGATTCGAATTAGCCCCTCCTGATCGTATTTCGCCCGAGATGAAAGAAAGGATAGGCAATCTCC